GTAATCTTTTAAAGTATGTTGTAAGTGAGTTATTTCAGCTGCATTCTTTCCTTTGAATCAAAATAAAGTTGAGCATGAAAGTCAATTATAAATTATTGCACTGAGTATATACTCACTTAAATATATTAGATATAATTAGTATAATTATATAATTAGTTAGATAATTCGAATTCGAATTAAGATATTTTTAGAACAATATAAAAAACAGGTACAAATAGTAAATCGAGGTACCCATTCTATGACAACTATCAACTTTCCCTCTATTTTGGTGCCTTTAGTGGGCCTAGTATTTCCGGCAATTGCAATGGCTTCTTTATTTCTTCATGTTCAAAGAAACAAGATTGTTTAGACACAATGGGGTCAAATCTGATTTTGTCAAGATTTAGATTTGAATCATAACACAGATATCGATTTAGTAGAAAGTGGAATATGGTATAACACGTGATTTCTTCCAAACATAAAAAAAGCAACTTTTATGTATGTGAAAACGAGTAATTTAATTCAAATTCTTTTCAAGATTAGGATCGAATCGTTAGATGTTTAAAATAGAAAGTAAATGTATGTAGAGATCTATGACGTGGTAGGTTCTATGAAGGGGATATTCTTATATCAAACTAATTTGATGAATTACCCCATAAAAGTTCACATCCGAATAGAATGGTGCTAGTTGATGAGAGTTACTTCGGAAACAAAAAGAATACGTAAAGTAAAACAAGTTTTACTTTACGTATTCTTTTTTAAATTCAAATTCAATTAAATGCAACTCGATATAGTATGAATTGGCGATCAGAACGTATATGGATAGAACTTATAACAGGGTCTCGAAAAATAAGTAATTTTTGCTGGGCCTTTATCCTCTTTTTAGGTTCATTCGGCTTCTTATTGGTTGGAACTTCCAGCTATCTTGGTAGCAATTTGATATCTTTATTTCCTTCTCAGCAAATCCTTTTTTTTCCACAAGGGATCGTGATGTCTTTCTATGGGATCGCAGGCCTCTTTATTAGTTCCTATTTGTGGTGCACAATTTCATGGAATGTAGGTAGTGGTTATGATTTATTCGATAGAAAAGAAGGTAGAGTGTGTATTTTTCGTTGGGGATTCCCTGGAAAAAATCGTCGCATCTTCCTACGATTCCTTATAAAAGATATTCAGTCGATAAGAATAGAACTTAAAGAGGGTATTTCTACTCGTCGTATCCTTTATCTAGAAATCCGAGGCCAAGGGGCCATACCGTTGACTCGTACTGATGAGAATTTGACTCCACGAGAAATTGAACAAAAAGCTGCTGAATTGGCCTATTTCTTGCGTGTACCAATTGAAGTTTTTTGAAATGAATTGATGAAGAACTGCTTTCTCATTCTCAGCTGGGGGTAAAAAAAACTCTCCAATTTTTGTATTGTTTTGACACCCATTTTGAATTATCACATCCCATTCATAAATTTCTATCCATTTTTTTTATTTTTGTACTATGGGTAGTCAGTTCAATTTTTTCGAAATATTTGATATTTCGATAGTTTTATTTTTTTATTTCAAAATCTTAATTCTTTACTTGAAGTGGATTTTTCAGGTATTTTTCGAAAGGAAAGAATTGCTTCGAATTTGACCAATTCAAATATCTGGAAAAAAGAAGTTTTTATTATTTCTTTATTAGATTTTTGTATTATTTCAACATTCTTCCAAATTATCAAGGAAAGATTCATCACCGAATGACAAAGCAAAGAATAACTTCATAGATTTGATACCTTGTAATAGAACTTATGCTTTATATAAATTTTTGATCACATAGAGTCGACGAATAAAATTGGTTCATTAACAATTGAATTTAGAGATGAAAAAAATGTCAAAAAAGAAAACATTTATTCCCCTTCTATTTATTGCATCTATAGTCTTTTTACCTTGGTGGATCTCTCTCTCATTTCATAAAAATATGGAATCTTGGGTTACTAATTGGTGGAATACTAAACAATCCGAAACTTTCTTGAATGATATTCAAGAAAAGAGTGTTCTAGCAAAATTTATAGAATTAGAGGAGCTACTCCTGTTGGACGAAATGATAAAGGAATACCCGAAGATACATTTACAAAAACTTCATATAGGAATCCACAAAGAAACGATTCAATTGATCAAGATGTACAACGGGGATTTTATTCATACGATTTTGCACTTCTCGACAAATATAATCTGTTTCATTATTCTAAGTGGTTATTCTATTCTGTGTAATAATGAACTTCTTATTCTTAACTCTTGGATTCAGGAATTTCTATATAACTTAAGTGACACAATCAAAGCATTTTCTATTCTTTTATTAACTGATTTATGTATCGGATTCCATTCGCCCCATGGTTGGGAACTTATGATTGGTTCTATTTACAAAGATTTTGGATTTGTTTATAACGATCAAATTATATCTGGTCTTGTTTCCACTTTTCCCGTCATTCTAGATACAATTTTAAAATATTGGATCTTCCGTTATTTAAATCGTATATCCCCATCGCTTGTA